TGATTCAATTGTGAAATAACATGACGTGTGTATCTAGGGAATAGTCGCTTCAAGGTGAATTCTCCCTAGATACATCTATTCAATAAAATTTTGAATTTATTTCAAATATATGAATTGTGCTACAGATTCAAATCTTATTTTTGAATTTAATTATCTTAATTAAATCCAATAGATTTAAAACCTCTTTTTTGGTAAAAAAATTGCGAAATGTTTTTCTAAAATGCCCAATATCTGTTGTACATCTTCTAGGCGAAAATGCTCAATTTTCATAAGATCTTCTTGACTCTTATTCATAAGGTCCAATAATGTATATATATTCGACTTTACGAGACAGTTATAAACTCTGGGAGACAATTCGGATTGATCAATAAAAATGGATTTCAATGCTATTTTGTTTTTTCGGACTTTATCCAATTTATCCTGAAAAGTAAAGGGGGATAAAGGAACCATGTGTTGATTGTCTTCTAAAGGTAAGTTTTCTTCTTCCTTATATAAAAAGGGAATAAATAAATCAATCAAATTCCGGGAGGCTTCATGAAGTGCTTCTTTCGGAGTTAAACTGCCATTTGTCCATATTTCGAGAAACAGTATCTCTTGTTTTTCATTCCCATTGCCATAGGAATGAATACTATGATTCACATTTCGAACAGGCATGAATACAGCATCTATAGGATAACTTCCATCTTGAAAGTTATGTGGCATCTTTAGAAGATATCCGCGATTTCTTTCAATTTCTAATCCAATACGTAAATTAATTGGTTCTGTCAAGCTAGCTATATGTTGTGTATTGTCGACAATTTCTACATAAGGTGGTAAGATGATATCTCGAGCAGTTACATATCCAGGACCCCTAACATAAATAGACGCGTCACAAGTTCCATATAGATTACTTTTTAATACAATTTCTTTCAAATTCATTATAATTTCGTGGGCCGATTCTTGAATACCCGTTATAGTAGAATATTCGTGGGAGACGTTCTCAGATTTTACACGGGTGATACATGTTCCTTCTATTTCCCCAAGCAAAGCTCTTCGCATCGCAATGCCTATTGTGTCGGCTTGTCCTTTCATAAGTGGAGACAGAATAAATCGACCATAATAAAGGTGTTTACTGTCTGTTCTTGATTCAACACACTTCCACTGTAGTGTCCGAGTAGATACTGTTACTTTCTCTCGAACCATAGTAATAATATTTTTTTGATTGAATTATTTATTTCTCTTGTTTCTCTTGAAATTTCTTCACTGTTTATTTCTACACACGTCTTTTTTTCGGAGGTCTACAGCCATTATGTGGCATAGGGGTTACATCCCGTACAAAAGTTAATAGTATACCACTTCTACGAATAGCTCGTAATGCGGCGTCTCTTCCGAGACCGGGACCCTTTATCATGACTTCTGCTCGTTGCATACCTTGATCTACTACTGTACGAATAGCGCTTGCTGCTGCAGTTTGAGCGGCAAAGGGTGTTCCTCTTCTCGTACCCTTGAATCCACAAGTACCGGCCGAGGACCAGGAAACCACCCGACCTCGTACATCTGTAACTGTGACAATGGTATTATTGAAACTTGCTTGAACATGAATAACTCCCTTTGGTATTTTACGTGCACTTTTGCGTGCACCAATACGTACATTTCTACGTAAACCAGTTCTCGGTATAGCTTTTGCCATATTGTATCATCTCATAAATATGAGTCAGAAATATATGGATATATCCATTTCATGTCAAAACAGATTCTTTATTTGTACGCTGAACCCTTTAGTGACTCTTATTATCCCTTTATCCCTGTCTTTGTTTATGTCTCGGGTTGGAACAAATTATTCTAATGCGCCCCCGTCTACGGATTAGTCGACATTTTTCACAAATTTTACGAACGGAAGCTCTTATTTTCATATTTTTCATTCCTTATCTTAATTATGAATCTACTTCTTGGTAGAAAATAAGTTTCTTGAAATTTTGAATCTTGAATCGTATTGAATAAATGAATAAAAATAACCTAATCTTTCGAATCCTTGTTTCGGAGTCGATAAATTATACGTCCTCTGGTTGAATCATAACGACTTACTTCAATTTTGACTTTATCTCCGGGCAGTATCCGTATAAAACTACGCCGGATCTTTCCCGAAACATAACCTAGAATCAGATCCTCATTATCTAACCGAACCCGGAACATGCCATTGGGAAGCGATTCAGTAATTAAACCTTCATGAATCCATTTTTGTTCTTTCATTCCAGGTAAAGCCCCCTTGAGGTATCAACTAATGGAGGAGAAACGATATTAGACAACTCACCCCCTTTCTTTTTCTTTTTTTTTTTACAAATAGGAAGAGGTTTCGGATTTCATTTGGATATTAAATGTATTACCATATATAACATAAAATTTCTCCGCCGATTCCTTCTAGTCGAGCCTCCCGATCTGTCATTATACCCCGAGAAGTAGAAAGAATTACAATCCCCATTCCACCTAAAATTCTAGGAATTCGCTGAGAGTTAGAATAGATTCGTAGACCGGGTCGGCTGATTCGTTTTAAATTTAACAAATTTCTATAGGGTCTTTTCCTATTCCTGCTGTGTCGCAGGGTTAAAACCAAAAAATTTTTGTTTTTTTCTCGATGTTTTCTGACGTTTTCGATAAAACCTTCTTGGAAAAGAATTTTAACAATATTTTCGGTAATATCAGTAGATGCTATGCGAACAACTCTTTTTCGATCCATATCAGCATTTCGTATAGAAGTTATTATCTCAGCAATAGTGTCTCTACCCATGATGAACTCAAACTTTTGGCGTCCCAAAATTGGATATAATTAACATGTTTTTCTTTTTTTTTTTTATGAATATAAAATTTTCAAGGTATATGCGCGAAACACAAGCTACGAATTAATCTGGTTCTTTATCTATTTCCCTTCAAATACCCCAAAATATCAGATCTCTTTTTTTTTATAATACTTCGGGAGCTAATGAAACTATTTTAGTAAAATTTAATTGTCTCAATTCACGGGGAATTGCCCCAAAAATGCGAGTTCCTTTTGGATTTCCTTCTTGATCAATCACAACTGCAGCATTGTCATCATATCGTATTATCATACCGCTGTCACGTTTAAGTTCTTTACAGGTACGAACGATTACAGCTCTGACTACTTCTGATTTTTCTAGGGGCATATTTGGTACTGCTTCTTTGATCACAGCAACAATAACGTCACCAATATGAGCATATCGGCGATTACTAGCTCCTATGATTCGAATACACATCAATTTTCGAGCCCCGCTGTTATCCGCTACATTTAAATGGGTCTGAGGTTGAATCATATAAATTTTTGAGTCTATTCTTTCAATGCAAAGGATGAAGAAAACAAAAGAAATATTGTTTGTCTAAGTCTAAAAAAGAAACCGGCGATTTTGTTTTATCCCCAAGACACATTTCTGTCGGTTCTACATTTTTATCCCGAAATAAGAAATTGAGTTCGTATAGGCATTTTGGATGCTGCTATTAAAATAGCCCTTTTAGCTATATTTTCGGTTACTCCACTGATTTCATATAGTATTCGCCCTGGTTTAACAACAGCTACCCAATATTCAGGAGATCCTTTCCCCGAACCCATACGTGTTTCAGCAGGTCTTACTGTAACTGGTTTGTCTGGAAAGATACGGACCCATATTTTTCCACCCCGGCGTGCATTTCGTGTCATTGCTCGGCGACCTGCTTCGATTTGTCTCGATGTGATCCAAGCGGGTTCAAGTGCCTGAAGAGCATATTTACCGAAACAAATATGATTACCTCGATAAGATATTCCCTTCATTCTTCCTCTATGTTGTTTACGGAATCTAGTTCTTTTGGGGTTATAGTTGATGGTTGTTTCGGAATTCCATCTCTACTACAGAGATGGACGTGAGAGTTTCTTCTCATCCAGCTCCTCGCGAATAAAAGGATTCAAAATTGAATTTCAATTAATTTGACTAACTATTAGAACATTTTTATAAAAAATTTTATTTTTTTCTAACGTCTTAATAAATCTTTATTGTCTTTTGTTCTTTATCCGAGTTTACCAATTTTTAAAAAGAAAGTTTTCGCGGGCGAATATTTACTCTTGCAATTTCTATTTTAGTTCTAGCACTTGTTGTTCGTCACTTTTCCGAATAGATGAATTGATTTCTGGTTCATTTCGCCATCCTAACTAGTGAATCATTAAGATTCGTTTGTTTAAAAAAATCTTTTGCATTCACAGGTTCCTTCGTTTCCACCACTTCGTACTAAATGATTAGGTCAGAATTCTACAACGGAGCTCATCATCCAATTTATTCTTGAGTCAACCTTCTTAGTCTTTATTAACTCGAAGCTCTTGAGTTTTTTCTTCTTTTCTATAAGAAATTCATTGAATATTTCATTATGTATGAATGAATTAGTATTGATGCTTTATTACACTGTCTTTTATGAGATGACCCATAGACCTTCCATATTGGAATTCTATATCATTGATATTCTTTTTCTCTCTTTCTCTCATCCTTCCCTTTATCCATACCTTTCTTCTGTAATTTTGCTTTAAAAAATTTAAAGTTTCATTTTTTCAGTTGCTACAAAGATATGACTGATTTAACATATCTTGACTGGTTCTTTAGATCCAGATAATATGAAGTGATGGATTGGTTTTCATACTATCAGGCTGGTATTTTGTAACCCTAACCCTAAAAAAAACCAACGAGTCACACACTAAGCATAGCAATTATATCAAAAAGTCAATTGAATCTTTATTCAACCCTGTAGAATTAAGAATTAGTTAGGTTGGTAGGAAAAAGAATAAATGAGCTTCCCCCCTTTCCTTCTATCAATGGATAGAAGGAAAAAACAATGAAAGTTTTCTTATTCCTCTTCCTTATTTAGGAAAATCCAAATTTTAATGCCCAAGACCCCATATATAGTCCGAACTGTATAGGAACAATAATCTATTTTAGCTCGAATGGTTTGTAGAGGAACCCTGCCCTCTCTGATCCATTCGACACGGGCAA